GGTAACGCGACATAAAGACTCCTTAATTTTATTCTTTTTTATATTTTATTCTTATTGATGAAATTTCATTTTACAGAATAAAGCTAAACTAAAACTGAACTAAATGATAAATGAAGCGAAGTTTACGGAAGTAGTGTACTTGTACTATAAAGAAAAAAATAAGACATGTATTTGGATAATGAGATGAATTGGACAAATATCCAGACCTTTCTATTCTTCTATATATATATATATATTCTATATAGATATATTCTATATAGATAGAGAAAAAAGAGAAAAAAACTCTTTTCGTGACATAGTTGGAAGTTCCTATAACATAAAAAATCGACAACTTTTTGGAAAAAGAGGGAGAAGTTTTTTCAATATTCTTTTATTTCGGATTTCAAAGGCACATTCTCAATCATGTAAAAACTCGAATAAAATAAATAGAGAAAAGCCGGCTATCGGAATCGAACCGATGACCATCGCATTACAAATGCGATGCTCTAACCTCTGAGCTAAGCAGGCTCACATAAGAGAAATTAGACATGCATAGGAATTCAATAAACTATTGGAATCTTGGCTATTAATTTAAAAAAGAATACTATATTATATATATATATAGTATAAGTATATATATACTTAATTATATAAGAATAAGATTATAAGATTTGCATTCTTAGTGATTCATTATTAGCTAGTAGCTAGTCATAATGAATATCGAAAAATAGAATATAGAATGGAAAGGAAATATTCAATACTCATACTTACTATAGAATATAACGATTAATCTAGCGATATATAATTTCGATTTCTTTTTCTCAATTATATCAATTAGATTATTCTTTTTAGATTCAAAAATTTTGATTTTTGCTTTCAAATCAAAATTGAAAGTATTTTTATTACACTTCTATATTTTATTCCATATCATATAGTTTTTCTATTTAGAAAAAAGAATCGACCGTTCAAGTATTCCAAATTGCATGGGAAAAACGAGCAGAAGAGAGACATATATACGTGGCATATATCCATCTATATTGAATTGCGGATACAGAAATGATAGAATCGTTTTTGATTGGACCAAATGTGGGTTTCCTATAGAAGATGAAACAAGATAACCAAGAAATCAAAGAAGAGAACAACTTTTTCGAAATAGGAATCCTTATTTAATTTAATGAATTCAACGGTTCCAGTAGAAATGAAAGAAAAAGTAGAACAACATCACAATCAAAATGAGATCCTAATCTCAAAACAAAAAGAAAGGGGGATATGGCGAAATTGGTAGACGCTGCGGACTTAATTGGATTGAGCCTTGGTATGGAAACCTACTAAGTGAGAACTTTCAAATTCAGAGAAACCCCGGAATTAAAAAAATGGGCAATCCTGAGCCAAATCCTGTTTTCCAAAAACAAACAAAGGTTCAGAAGGTGAAAAAGGATAGGTGCAGAGACTCAATGGAAGCTGTTCTAACAAATGGAGTTGACTGTGTTGCATTGGTAGAGGAATCCTTCCATTGAAACTTCCGAAAAGATGAAGGATATACGTATATACATACATATACGTACTGAAATACTCTATCAAATGATTAATAACGACCTGAATCTGTATTTTTTATATAAAAAACGGAAAAATTTGTTGTGAATCGATTCCATATTGAAGAAAGAATGGAATATGCATCGATCAAAGCATTCACCCCACAGTCTGATAGTTCTTTTGAAGAACTAATTAATCGGACGAGAATAAAGATAGAGTCCCATTCTACATGTCAATACCGGCAACAATGAAATTTATAGTAAGAGGAAAATCCGTTGACTTTAAAAATCGTGAGGGTTCAAGTCCCTCTATCCCCAAAAAAGCCCATTTGACTCCTTAACTATTTATCTTATCTTTTTTTTGTTAGTAATTCAAAATTCGTTATCTTTCTCATTCACCCTACTCTTTTACAAATGGATCTGGGTGAAAAATTTTTATCTTATGACAAGTCTTGTGATATATGATACATGTACAAATGAACATCTTTGACCAAAGACTCCCCATTTGAACGAGTCACGGTCGATATCATTATTCATACTGAAACTTACAAAGTCTTCCTTTTTTTGAAGATCCAAGAAATTCTAGCACCTGGATAAGACTTTGTAATACCCCTTGAATTGACATAGACCCAAGTTATCTAGTAAACTGAGAATGCGGTATCTGGAATGGTCGGGATAGCTCAGCTGGTAGAGCAGAGGACTGAAAATCCTCGTGTCACCAGTTCAAATCTGGTTCCTGGCACATGATTAATTTGTACGAGTCTCTTTTCTACAAATTCATTGATATGAATCGACATACATATGCATTAATAGTCTAGATCATATTACATACTTTCGGTCTTTAGAGAAATACCCCATCTATTTTATAGATGGGTAAAGAGTTTATTATACAAAGTATGTAACAAAAAGAAATTCTATTTTATCTTCTTTTTTTCTCTCTCGTTCAAAAAGAAAGTGAATACCTCATACACATATACATATTCGAAAGG